CCAAAACAAACGCGCTACCAAGCTGCGCTACATCCCTTTACATTGGTTTACATTGTCATTGTAAAGACTTTTTGTCTTGTTTTCCACATTTTTCCAATATATATATTCTATATATATATAGAATATATCCTGTCATTTTTTTTTTTTTTTACTTTATTATATCGTATAAATAAGATATCGATACGAATATTCTTATCGAATAATTTAATAGAATTAAATTTAATTAAAAACAGAGAATAGATAGGATATATAATATAAATATTAACAATATAAAGAGTATAATAACAAGAACATAAAGAGTATAATAATATATATATAATAGAATTAAAATTTAATAATTTAAAATATTCTTTTAATAGAATTCAAAATTTCAAAAAAAAAAATTATAGAATATAATATTATTATAATATAATTATTTGAATAAAATAATAAATAATAATATAAAAATAATACTAAAAAAAAAAAATAAAAATATATAATTAATCATTGTACAATTCAATTTGAATTCGGACTTCCCCCGACAAATCAAAGTGTTATTATTATAAAAAAAAAAAGATTTGATCATATTGCTATATGTAATTCTGTATTATTATGTATTACAAATTACAAGAAAAAAACGAAGGAGGATTTGAAATGCGAGATCTAAAAACATATCTCTCTGTGGCACCAGTGGCAAGTACTCTATGGTTCGCGGTTCTAGCAGGTCTCTTGATAGAAATCAATCGTTTATTCCCGGATGCATTGACATTCCCCTTTTTTTGATTCTAGTTATTGGCACGGGAAGGGGTGACAAAGATTAGAGATCCAATAAAATATCTGTGATTAAATCCCTCTTCGTTCGTTTTTTTTTTTTTTCTAATTAGACTAGAATAAGTTCGAAAAAAAAAGAGTAAATTAAATTAAGAAAGGTGGATTTGGCCTCAGTGAAATTAGGAGTTTTTCCCAGGTTTCAATGGAATTGAAGTATTAATTCAATTCCATTGCTATTAATTTAATAATAGAGTGAGACCAGAAATGGAATTGTAATAGAATACTTGGGCGGGTCAATAATATCATACAAGATATTTAAATGAAAAATGAAATACTGTACTGTGATTCGAAATATAGTTCTAAATCATTGTATTACTGAATTATTACTGTACTATATAAAATTAATTGGAACAAAATCTTTCATAATTTGATTTTGAATTATCAACTTATACTTTTTTCGTTCCTTTTTTCTTCTTCGCTTCGAATCTTAAAATAGAAGAGTTAAGTGAATCAAAAAAAACCAAAGGAGGTTCATGGCCAAGGGTAAAGATATACGAATAACTGTTATTTTGGAATGTAGCAGTTGTGATAAAAAGAGTGTTAATAAGGAATCTAGGGGTATTTCTAGATATATTACTCAAAAGAATCGACACAATACACCTAGTCGATTGGAATTGAGAAAATTCTGTCCCTTTTGTTGCAAACATACGATTCACGTCGAGATAAAGAAATAGAGAAAATGGATTGCTTGTGTGTCACCCTTAGGAGGTAAATTCTATAAATTATAAATTATATTATATATATAACAATCTATAAATAGCATATATTTCCTTATATAACAAATATAAATATATATTAAAAAAAAATAAGAATATAAATAAAACAAATCCTTTTTTTTATAAGAAATGGGATTTTAGGTATAGGAATAAACAAACCATGGATAAATCTAAGCGACTCTTTCTTAAATCTAAGCAATCTTTTCGTAGGAGTTTGTCCCCGATCCAATCGGGGGATCGAATTGATTATAAAAACATGAGTTTACTTTATCGACTTATTAGTCAACAAGGAAAAATATTATCTAGACGCGTGAATAGATCAACCTTAAAACAACAACGATTAATTACGATTGCTATAAAACAAGCTCGTATTTTATCTTTGTTACCTTTTGTTAATTCGTTACCTTTTGTTAATAATGAAAAAAAAAAATATGTTAATAATGAAAAAAAAAAATATGTTAATAATGAAAAAAAAAAATATGAAAAAAGCGAGTCGATCACTAGAACTCCTACTACTGTTCTAAAAAAAAAAAAAAAATAGCGTTACTCTTCAAGTAAATTTCATTTTGAATCGAAACTCAAATTCAATGCGGATTGATATTTTTTTTTTCGAAAAATACGACAATCCTATCGAGGATGTTGCGTTGTAAGAAAAAAGATAATAGGTGAAGAAGAATAATTTTTTTGAGCGTGGTTGTTTATTTATTTTGATAACTTTGTCATATGAATTCTATTTTATCATACAAATCTCTTTTATTCTACCACCTTCCCGGAGTTGAGTCTCCGGGGAATTTTTATTTTTTTATGATCTCCTTGGCAATCATAAAAAGACAATTCCCTTTTAATATAGCTATTTGTGCAACTATTTTACGATTAAGAAGCAATTGACTCTTGTACAGATTATACATTAATTTACTATAAATACAGTATACGTTGTTTTTATTTTGGGCAATTATTGCGTTTATTCGACTGATCCACAAACTCCGAAAATCCCTTTTTTTCCTATCTCTATCCCGATGAGCCGAAACCAAAGCTTTTATTTTCTGTTGTAAAATAGTTCGAGTAAGTTTTGAATGAGCTCCGCGAAAGCTTGATGTAAATACCCGCATTTTTGTCCTCCGTTTTCGAGCGATAGATCCTCGTTTAACTCTGGTCATTGAATAAATGAGACTTTGATGAATAACTATTTTATTTTTTTCTTTCAGTTATTCTTTTATCCTTCCTAGTCTATTAATAACAAAATGGATTCTTCCAATGTATAAAATAAAAATTCCAATGGCTTTTGCTGCTATAACCTTCCCAACCACGATTTTTTTATTTTTTTCTAAGTATTTAACCTCTTAATAAGAAATTCTATTGCTACTAGGTATTCAAAAAAGCATAGTTAATTTAATAGAAATAGACAAAGAAATGGTGGGTTCCATCGTTTCTATGATTACTTGTTAAACGGTGAGGTCCTCTCTATACACCGGAGCCCCTTCTTTCATTGAATCCTCATTCAATCAATGTTATTGTGAACTTGTACAGTTCACACTTATGGGCTCTACCCATGAAATGTCTAGTAATAGGTCTTTCACAACAAAATCTAGCTATACAGTAACGGTATTTAAGTATGAAGATTAGCTGGGTAGTTGACCCTCTTAGTCCGTTATTGCAAAATTTAGGGCATAATTTTTTATTTAAAATTGGATTTTTCCCGCTTAATGGATAACTATTTGTTACCAATGGGAAAGTATTTTTCATCTTAAATTACAAATTAAGGTGATTCGGTTTGCACCAATCGAAACCATAAATTTTATACACAATAGAATTATATATATAATTCTTATTAATAGACTAGATTTTTATATTTTAGTCTATGATCTAAACGAGTCGCACATACACCCTAGTACATGTTCCTCGGCGCTGAGGGCATCCCCGAAGAGCGGGAGATTTTGTTACATTTCGGATTGGCTGTCTTGTGTTTCTAATAAGTTGTTTTATTGTTGGCATGGTGAGTCATATATATATAATGAGCTGGTTTAGATCAATCCTAACCGGATAATTATGAATTTTTTAGATTCTATAAAATCCGGTTGGTAAGACGATTAAAGTAAAGAACAACTAAAAGACAATTAAAAAGCTAAAATAGCAAATCCTGTATTTATGGGTAATACCTTTCAGGAATACTTTTTAATTTCTTACTCATGAGTAATCCTTTTGAGTATATAATACTTTGTTTGGAAATGGTTGCCTCATAGAACGAAGTAGCAGGTTGATGCATCATTATCCTGAGCTGAGAGTCTAACAGAATAGGAGTTTTTCCTAATCTTGGATTATAAGGTAGGGCATATAAAAAAGAAATTCAATTTAAAGCCGTACAGGCATCTTTTTTATATAGCATACGGCTCGGCTCTACTATAAATATGAAATCTACCTTCCATTGCAGAAATATAAAATATATATAAAATATACCGGGTCTATCAGACTCAAATCAGTAACTAATCCAAAATATAATAATCACCTTTCTTTTTTGTTTGAGAATCTTTTTTAAAGAATATGATGATTCCGTTGCTCTCTTATTTAGTGTAGTTTTTTATTCAGCAATCCAAAAGTTTCTTTTTTGTTTTCGAATTCAATTAAAATAATTAATGTTGTTGTTAAATGTCTCTGCTATGAAAAATGAAAACAAAAAATAATTGTGACACTAAAATAGCGTATTCTAATTATATAAAATCGTAACTATCCCTTTTTCATACGACTCTTTCGATATATAATCTAATGGTTTTGAAAAAAAAAAAATAATTTTTGCATATCGAACTCGAAGTGCCATGCTTTTTTTACTTAATATTGGTTTAGGCATAGTTTTTTTTTTTCTTTTCTAAAAATTAAGAAAATAAGAATCATTCGCGCCAAGCGTGAGGGAATGCTAGACGTTTGGTAATTTCTCCTCCGACTAAAAGAAGAGATCCCATTGAAGCGGCTAATCCTACGCCTACTGTCTGTACATCTGCTTCTACTGTTTGCATAATATCAAATACTCCCATTCCAGATATTACCTCTCCGCCCGGAGAATTTATAAACAAATACAGATCTTTGGTCTTGTCCTCTAAACTGAGATATACCATTAGACCAACAAGTTGATTTGATATTTCACTGTTGACCTCTTGACCTAAAAAAAGTAATCTTTCTTGAAAAAGTCGATTGTATAAATCAATCCAAGTTGCATCATCATCTTCAGGAAGTGTAAAAGGTACTTTTGGAACACCAATTGGCATTAAATCGAAAAAGATCTATCTTCCCTTTCTTTGGAGTGAGAACGTAAGGAGACAGAATGAGTTGATTTTGTTAAAAATTATTTATATTTCGGCGATAACATAAATAAAAAAATAACACTAAATGAATAAAGGAAAGTTTTGACGAATAGGTCCTTCTTGGATATGTCTGGATTCACTGATATAAACCACATATCCAATACAAACACTCATAAAAAAA